ATAAACTTATTATTTGATTATACGATACAAGGTTATACGAGAACGAATTCCTTATTTATAAACTATTTTCGATGAGAATTTTTATTTTAATTGAAAAAAAAATCTTTCTATATAGATAGATATTGAAGTGCTATCTCGGATTCAAAAAAAAAAAAGAGAATCATTTCTTTCAATACTCACTTATTATTAGTTAACAATCCTAATCCTCATATGCTTAATTCTGATAGGAAATAAAATAGTAAAATAATTATTCATCGAATGACTATTCATCTATTGTATTTTCATCAAATAGGGGGCAGGAAGATTCTATGGAAAAATGGTGGTTCAATTCGATGTTGTCTAACGAGAAGTTAAAGTTAGAACATAGGTATGGTTTAAGTAAATCAATGGGAAGTCTTGATGCTATTGGCCATACCAGTGGAAATGATGAACCCCTTCTAAATGATATGGAGAAAAATTGGAGTGATAGTGTTAGTTATAGTTTCAGTAATGTTGATTATTTATTTGGTATCAGGGATATTTGGAGTTTGATCTCTGATGACACTTTTTTAGTTAGGGATAGTAATGGTGACAGTTATTCCGTATATTTTGATATTGAAAATCATAGTTTTGAGATTGACAATGATAGTTCTTTTCTGAGTGAATTAGAAGGTTTTTTTTCTAGTTTTTTGAATAGGGGGTCTAAGAGAAACAATCACTACTATTATCATTACATGTATGATACTCAATCTAGTTGGACTAATCACATTAATAGTTGCATTAATAGTTATCTTCGTTTTGAAGTCAGTATTAATAGTTCCATTTCAGGTGGTACTGACAATTACAGTGACAGTTACATTTATAATTTCATTTGTACTGAAAATGTAAGTGGTAGTGAAAGTGGAAGTTTTAGTATAAGAACTCGTAATAATGGCAGTGATTTCAATATAAGAGGAAGATCTAATGATTTCGATATAAATAAAAAATACAGACATTTATGGGTTCAATGCGAAAATTGTTATGTATTAAATTATAAAAAACTTCTTAGGTCAAAAATGAATGTTTGTGAACAGTGTGGATATTATTTGAAAATGAGTAGTTCAGATAGAATCGAACTTTCGATTGATTCGGGCACTTGGGATCCTATGGATGAAGATATGGTTTCTATGGACCCCATTCAATTTCATTCAGAAGAGGAACCTTATAAAGATCGTATCAATTCTTATCAAAGAAAGACAGGTTTAACTGAAGCTGTTCAAACAGGCATAGGTCAACTAAACGGTATTCCCGCAGCAATTGGGGTTATGGATTTTAAGTTCATGGGAGGTAGTATGGGATCTGTAGTAGGTGAGAAAATCACTCGTTTGATTGAGTATGCTACTAATCGATCTCTACCTGTCATTATTGTGTGTGCTTCTGGAGGAGCACGCATGCAAGAAGGAAGTTTGAGCTTGATGCAAATGGCTAAAATATCTTCTGCTTCATATAATTACCAATCCACTAAAAAGTTATTCTATGTACCAGTCCTTACATCTCCTACAACCGGTGGAGTAACAGCCAGTTTTGGTATGTTGGGAGATATCATTATTGCTGAACCTAATGCGTACATTGCATTTGCGGGTAAAAGAGTAATTGAACAAACATTGAATAGGACAGTACCCGATGGTTCACAAGCGGCTGACTATTTATTCCATAAAGGCTTATTTGACCCAATCGTACCACGTAATCCTTTAAAAGGTGTTCTAAGTGAGTTATTTCAGCTCCATGGTTTCTTTCCCTTGAATCAAAATTCAAAAAATTAAAGTATAGCACTAGATTCAGTTATTTTGTTTGTAGCGAACAAGTATTTAGTTCATCATAATAAAAAAAAAACTAAGAAAAATGTTCTTTGGTGATATAAGTTACACTTTCTAGTAAGAGTCAGAAGTTTCGGATAATTTTTTTTCTTCCGGATCCAGATCCATTTTTTATCTTACCCCTATTCATGATTAGGTATTATGAACCTCTATCAACAGGATAAAATAAAAAAGTGAATTTCTCTTTCCGAGGAATTCGAATTTTGGGAAAAAAAAAAAGAATTTTATCTGGCTATCTTACGCATTAATTAAGATAGACAATAATGAAAAAAAAAAAAAAAAAAGAAATATCAAATATGGAAATGAAATAAAATAATTTCTACATCTATCGCATTTTTACTATGAATCCCTGTTTGTTGGATCCTATTATTTAGAGTCGCGAATTCATAATGAACTTCATTTTCATAAGAAAACTCCTTTAAAATAAAAAACTCCTTATTAGATTAGAAAGAAAGATAGAAAGAACATAAGGATGGGAGAAGAAGAATAATAAAATTTGTAAAAGAAGATTACCCTATTTATATTCGTGTAGAAAGATGAATAGGTACACTTAATTTAGTTCTACATTTTTGCACTTATTATCTATCCTTTTTTTCTTTAAATTTAATATTTTAATATTATTTTTATATTTCAAATTTCTATTTTAATATAAATATATTATTTAGAAATTATATATTTATATATACTTAATTGTTTATATATACTTAGTAGTATAATATTATATAAAATACAATAGTCAATATTACCTAATATTACTTATAATAGATATACTTATCATATCATAAGATATCTTTCTAATAGATACAAATATATAGATACAAATATTAAATCGAGGCACCCATTCTATGACAGATCTCAACTTACCCTCTATTTTTGTGCCTTTAGTGGGCCTAGTATTTCCGGCAATTGCAATGGCTTCTTTATCTCTTCATGTCCAAAAAAATAAGATTGTCTAGATCCAATGGGACCAAATCCTATCAATTTATTTCAACACTGTATCATAATACAGATATTTTTTTAGTGCAATATGGTACGATATGTGGCTCTTTCCACACACAAATGAAAGAACTGTTATGTATGCGGATACATGCTATCTGCATAAATGCATGTATATATATATAGCTGGTTAAAAATGGATCAGTAAATATTTTTAATAGAAGGTCAATGTATCTAACCAATTACTCCACATCAGAATAGTGCTAGTTGATGAAAGTTACTTCGGGATCAAGAAAGGTAAAGTCAAATTTGGGTTATTCTCTCAATTCCAATCGAATGCAACTGGATCTAGTATAGTATGAATTGGCGATCAGAACATATATGGATAGAACTTATAAGGGGGTCTCGAAAAACAAGTAATTTTTGCTGGGCCTGTATCCTTTTTTTAGGTTCACTAGGATTCTTAGCGGTTGGAACTTCCAGTTATCTTGGTAGGAATCTGATATCCATATTTCCATCTCAGCAAATTCTTTTTTTTCCACAAGGAATCGTGATGTCTTTTTATGGGATCGCAGGTCTGTTCGTTAGCTCCTATTTGTGGTGCACAATTTTGTGGAATGTAGGTAGTGGTTATGACCAATTCGATAGAAAAGAAGGAATTGTGTGCATTTTTCGTTGGGGATTTCCTGGAATAAATCGTCGCATCTTCCTTCGCTTCCTTATGAGAGATATCCAATCAATCAGAATTGAGGTTAAAGAGGGTCTTTATCCTCGTCGTGTCCTTTATATGGAAATCAGAGGTCAAGGGGCCATTCCCTTGACTCGTACTGATGAGAATTTTACTCCACGAGAAATTGAACAAAAAGCTGCCGAATTGGCCTATTTCTTGGGCGTACCAATTGAAGTATTTTGAAATGAATTGAACACAATAAAGAATAAATGTTTTATCGGCATGGGGGAAGGAACTTGCTAATTCCTTTTTTAATACAATTGAAGTCTTTTTGGAATGTTCATTTGAACAAAACATGTTAGATTATTCTATTTCCTCCTTCCTTTGTCGTGGCGACTCCCATAGAATAAACCAAAAAAGCAGGAGGGCGTATATGGAATAACTATAATAAACTATACTATAATAAAGAAGAAAATTAAGAAAAGAAGAAATTTTTGTATACCATTTGTATACCAAAAGTATTTCGTATGCGTATGGATCCCAACTCAATTCTTTTCTACTAGAAAATTTCTACTAGAAAAAAGACTAATCTAAGGCTAATATAATAAGTAAGGATTCATCAAATATATCCAAGATTTATTTCGTAATACGGAATTCATCTCATCTTTTTAGGCCCAAAATTTTGATGATACCTTTTTTCCTTGGTTGTGGCTAGGCGGTGAAACATTTCGAAATAATTAACTGAGGGGGGTTTTCGTTTCTAAATCCGATTCGTTATTTTAAGTGGGTTTTCGAGTATTCATAGAAAGGAACAAATGAAGATGAAATTGCTTCGAATTTGCCCATTCGAATTTGCCCAATTGAGATATCTAGGAATAATATTGATTTTTCATTTTTATCCGAAAAGGGCGAACCCTTATCCCATTTCTATATTCCTTCTAGATCCAAGAACTAAATTCAATTTTGACACAAAAATTGGAATGAATAGACCCATAGGTTCAATACCTTGTTATAGAACTCGTGCTTCAGAGAAATATCATATAGAGTCAACGAATGAAGCAGGTTCATTAACGATTCAATTCACAGATAAAAAATGAAAAAAAAGAAAGCATTGCCTTCTTTCCCATATCTTGTATCTATAGTATTTTTGCCCTGGTGGGTCTCTCTCCCATTTAATAAATGTCTGGAACTTTGGGTTACAAATTGGTGGAATACCGGGCAATCCAAAACTCTCTTGAATATCATTCAAGAGAAAAACGTTCTAGAAAGATTCATAGAATTAGAAGAACTCTTTCTGTTGGACGAAATGATAAAGGAGTACCCGGAGACACATATACAAAAACTTCGTATAGGAATACACAAGGAAACGATACAATTGGTCAAAACACACAATGAATATCATCTCCATATCATTTTGCATTTCTCGACAAATATAATCTCTTTCGCTATTCTAAGTGGTTATTTTATTTTGGGTAATGAGGAACTTGTCATTCTTAATTCTTGGGTTCAGGAATTCCTCTATAACTTAAGTGACACAATAAAAGCTTTTTCGATTCTTTTAGTTACTGATTTATGGATTGGATTTCACTCGACTCATGGTTGGGAACTAATAATTGGTTCGTTCTACAACGATTTTGGATTGGCTCATAACGATCAAATTATATCTGGTCTTGTTTCCACCTTTCCAGTTATTCTAGATACAATTGTGAAATATTGGATTTTCCATTATTTAAATCGTGTATCTCCTTCGCTTGTAGTCATTTATCATTCAATGAATGAATGAAGAACTCATTTGATCTCCTGATATCAATCAAATAAATCAGAATCTTTCTTCCTTTATAAAGAAACCATTTTGAATCTTACTTAATTCTTTATATTTTATTTCTACCAGTTCAAGGTATTCGTCCTATATTACAGTACAACTATTCCAGTACAATGACAGACTCGTGCATAGGGAACTTTACTAGTTCCCTATCTAATTTATTGTAGAAATTCCGAGATCCATGATTGGACATGCAAAATAGAAATACTTTTTCTTGGGTAAAGGAACAGATGACTCGATCCATTTCTGTATCGATCATGATATATGTAATAACTCGAGCATCCATTTCAAATGCATATCCCATTTTTGCGCAGCAGGGTTATGAAAACCCACGAGAAGCAACTGGACGAATTGTATGTGCTAATTGCCATTTAGCTAATAAGCCCGTGGATATTGAAGTTCCGCAAGCTGTGCTTCCTGATACTGTATTTGAAGCAGTTGTTCAAATTCCTTATGATATGCAACTGAAACAAGTTCTTGCTAATGGTAAAAAAGGGGGTTTGAATGTGGGTGCTGTTCTTATTTTACCCGAGGGATTCGAATTAGCCCCCCCCGATCGTATTTCTCCTGAGTTGAAAGAAAAGATAGGAAATCTGTCTTTTCAGAGTTATCGTCCCAATAAAAAAAATATTCTTGTGATAGGTCCTGTTCCGGGTCAGAAATATAGTGAAATCGTCTTTCCCATTCTTTCCCCCGACCCTGCTACAAAGAAAGACGTTCACTTCTTAAAATATCCCATATATGTGGGTGGGAACAGAGGAAGGGGTCAGATTTATCCTGATGGTAGCAAGAGTAACAATACAGTCTATAATGCTACATCAGCAGGTATAGTAAGCAAAATAGTACGTAAAGAAAAGGGAGGATATGAAATAACCATAGTTGATGCATCGGATGGACGTCAAGTGGTTGATATTATACCTCCAGGACCAGAACTTCTTGTTTCAGAGGGTGAATCCATTAAGCTTGATCAACCATTAACAAGCAATCCCAATGTAGGAGGGTTTGGTCAGGGAGATGCAGAAATAGTGCTTCAAGATCCATTACGCGTCCAAGGCCTTTTGTTCTTCTTCGCATCTGTTATTTTGGCACAAGTTTTTTTGGTTCTTAAAAAGAAACAGTTTGAAAAAGTTCAATTGTACGAAATGAATTTTTAGGTCCAGAGATTCCTTAACATTTGGTAAAAAGTGCCGATTTTTTGTCCATCGATACAATTATGTATGATCAAAAAATTCTGTAAATCCTTTTGCTTGCTTTGTTTATACTCTTTTTGTTTTGCAGGACGCCTGGAATTCATTACTTGTATTCCATTTTAGTAATAAACAATAGGCATACAAACAAATACAAAAGAAGAGAATACAAGGCAAGGATGATAAAAATGAAAGGAACAAATACTTTTAGGAAGGATTACTAGTCTTCCTAATCTTCTATTCGACGCAAGACGACACAAGAAAACGGGTGAAAATTCCTTTTTCTTGTGTCGTCTTGTATCAAAATAATAATTATTTTTTTCCTGTTCATCAAAGATTACTATTCCTTTCCTTCTTTTCCGGGTCTATCGGAACTCCTTTGTTTAGATTCATAAGAAGTGGTGGACAAACAAAGGAAAAAAAGGATTATGGGTGAATAAGTTATTGAGCAAATAGAATTTATTCACTTATTCAATATCTTCACTTATTCAATAATCTTCACTTATTCAATATAAGTTAAACTTCTAACTTAGAGAAATTATTCAAACAAAAAGACTGTTCTGGTTGAAAGGCAGATTTTATTTTTACGAATATCCAAATCTTTATTTATTATATGATCAGATATATGATCAGAGTTTTTATTTTATTTTTAGAGTAGTTTTGATTAAGGTTCTATTAGTTTAGTCTAGAAATGATTTGCAGGATGTCTCATCCCTAGAAATCAATATAATTATTATATTGGATTATAGATAAAATTGATTGATTCGTTCTTTCTTCTTGCTTCCAGTTAATATTTTGGGGGAAGGGCAGGGACTATGAATCAACCACTAGATTCAATTGTTCACAAATATCATTAAGAAACAAAAGAATAGAGTGGTTTGAAACATCAGAGCAAAGGATCCTTTTTGTCATTTCTACAAAACAAATATAATATTTTGATTATGCTGACTGGATAACTAACCAATTTGTAGGTTATGGAATAGATCAAAGTCTCATTATAAGAGTAAGAACTCCGCGGGCCCTTTCCGCTCTAATCAGACAAAGGAGGGT